TCCTACGTCATTTCCTTATTATTGCACTATCCTAGACTGGAATGTAAGACAGTGCATATGTTCATTTGGTTGCTTGCATATAACATGGATATATTTAGATCACGGACAGAACTGATTGATAGAACAACAGAATATCTAGGAAACTCAAAATTGTTAATCATGGATACATATATATCCTTAACATACTCAAGCGGCTCCCATTATTGGTATCAAACCAATAGCGATTCATACAAGCTAAATCTTCTAATCGATAATTAGGCCAAAAAAAGAACTTGAATTTAATTAATTCATTTTTTTTTATGTCAAAATCTTGATTTTCATCCAAAAATTGACTCCATTTTTTTATCTTGTTCTCGTTGTAAACTAATGTGTTTTTATCCACACCAGTGTTATTCTTTAAATTCAAATTGAAAGAAATGAGAATTCTTAATTCTCTACGGCGTCTAGACGATAAAATTTTTTCAGGAACAAGCAAATCAGAATTCTTTTTGTCTGTATTTTTAGCAACATTTTTTTGTTTTTGGTATCTTTGATTACTTTGGTGCTTACTTTTATGAACCAATGAAATACCTATGATTTGATACATAAAAAACTGTCCGTCATTTTTTAGAGATAGGCGGGCAGGTTCCATAATTAATATTCCTGTTTTCATTAATTGTGTAAGATTTAAATGCCTATTCATTATATCCAGATCCATTTCTTTCCTTTGAATATAGGATATAGTAATTTTTCTGACATTTATCAGGCTAAGTAGTAGACCATATATCTGGATATTATTCATTATTTTTTGATTCAATTGATTGAAACGTCCAGCCCATCTTAATTGCAAAGGAAAATCTCCTTTAAGGAATATTTTTAGTTTTTCGATGGATTCTAAAAAGTATTCTTCAATATTGTTTTGATTATTTAATTCAAAATATTGTTTTGAATTTGATGGGCTAAATTTGAAAAAACCCTCTTCTTGCTTTCCCTTGATATTTTGATTTTCACTAAAATTGGGATTGATATTCAAATTAAAAAGAAGTAATTTGCTTGGAATAAACCAAGGTTTCTCTTTATATTTATGATAAAGTATCCCAAACTTTGGAAAGAAAAAAACTTTCGGATTCGATATGAGGCAATTTAAGATTAAGATTTTTTCATTCATTCCCATCCAATCAAAAAATACTTTTTTGTAATTTATTTCCGAATTTGAATCAATCGGAAGATAAAAAAGACCATTATTATGAATTTTATCCTTTATTTGGTCCTTATTAGGTTCAACCTTAATATTTTTATTAATTTTATACAAAAATTTTCTATCTTTATTTTTTTCCATATATATAATATCGCTTTTTCCTAAATAATTCTTGCTAGAAATATTCTTGAGTATGCTAAAAAAGTTTTCTTTATTTCTGGTGGAATTTTCTTGGTTATTATTTCTTTCTAATGATGATCTATAAATATAGTAGTTATTTTTAGTTTCAGAATGAATATATTTATATGATAAAAGATCATATCTATAGTTTTTTTTGAAATTATCCTCTTTATTTGGTAATAAATAGACTTTCGAATTTTGTTTTTTTTTTGAATCAAGTAATTGGTCTTTTTCAGAGGAATACCATTTGTTTAAATCTTTATTTTGAGACGTCTGGCATTGGTTGATTCTATTTCGCCATTTTTGGGGGATTAATCTAGACGATGTAATCTGAGATAAATCGTATTGATAATGACCTTTTAACCAGTTTTTCCATGGATTCATTCCATAATTTGGAAGTTTATTATGTCTTAATTCGGAATGAAATATTCCTTGTCTTCCAAAAAAATCCTTTATTTCAGTCTTAAGAAAAAAAGACGGTCCATTATATTGAAGAATAGATCTTAACTTATTGAAGTTAATAATCTGCGTTTGTGATAATTTGAAAAATACATATTTTTGTGACAAGTAAGATAAATCAAAAAAAATATCTGACTTCCGCTTACTATTTATAAAATTATCAAAAGCCCTTTTTATAGTCATAGACAAAATAAAGTAAATTTTATTTTGTTTTGTTTTATTAATCCTTTCTTGATTTGTTTCATTATTGTTAATGTATTTATCATTATCAAGAATTTTTTTTGTTGATTCGATAAAAAGTTGTAGAGAGATTCTGCGCATATTAATGATACATAGAAAGATATCTATGTATATTTTTTCAATGAAAAATTTAACTAATAATTCAATATTTTTTATTTTTAATATTTTCAAAATTTTTGGGGATGATTCTGCATTATTATTTTTCTTTTTTTTGATTCCTGGCGTTACTTTTTTTTTATTTTTTTTCATTATTTCTATTTCATTTCTGATTGTGTTTCTTCTATCAATCCTATGTTTCATTTCTTCTTCTGCCTGTGAAGAATTTGTCCAACCTGTAGATCGAATTTGACTAAGTGATTCATGAATTATCTGATTGCTGATTATGGAATCCTTTTCTGTTTGAGTTTCACTTGATTCATATATTTCTCTCGGTATAAATAATGG